AATGAATTGCCTGAAAAAGGATTACCTTGATAGGGTAAAACATGTAATTTTAATAATTACATTCATTATTTATCTTTTTCTTAAAATTAAACTTTATTTTTGTTATTATATTTAATAGAATTAAACTATCTCCAAAAGAATCAAAATCTTTTATGCTTCATACACTAAAATATAAAATTTTTTATAAAAAGATAAGCTAATTAAGCTTCTAGGTTCATACCCTATATATAAAGGTTATAATCCTTTTCTTTTTAATTTTAAAAAATTCATATAAAATATTATTTTTATCCACATTATTTTTAGGAACAATAATTAGAATTTGCTCATCGTCATGATTTAGAGTTTGAATAGGATTAGAAATTAATTTATTGTCTTTTATCCCTTTGACAATAAAATTAAATAATCTTTTTTCTTCTGAAGCATCTTTGAAATATTTTCTAACTCAAGCTTTAGCATCAAGTGTTTTATTATTTTCAATTATTTTATTTTCTTTTTTTATTGAATGAAAAATAATATTAAACTTTAATTCAAAAATTAATATTATTTTAGCATCTTCATTAATAATAAAAACAGGAATAGCCCCCTTCCATTTTTGGTTTCCTATTGTTATAGAAGGATTAAATTGAATTAATAATATTATTTTAATAACTTGACAAAAAATTGCACCTGTAATTTTACTTACTTTTTGTTTAAATAATTATTTTTTTTATTTTGCAATTATTATATCAGTGATTTTTGGTTCTTTTGGGGGTTTAAATCAAACTTCTTTACGAAAACTTATAGCATTTTCTTCTATTAATCATTTAGGATGAATGGTTGCAGGTATTTTAAATAATCAAAATATTTGAAAACTTTATTTTATTTTTTACTGTTTTTTATCAATTTCTATTATTTTTCTATTTAATAGATTAAAAATTTTTAATTTAAATCAAATTTTTTCATCATTTAATTTTAAATTTTTAATAAAAACAGTTATTTTTATTCCTTTATTATCTTTAGGAGGTTTACCCCCATTTCTTGGATTTTTCCCTAAATGATTAGTTATTGATTTATTGATAAATCTAAATATATTTTTTTTATTAATTATTATAATTAATTTTACTCTGATTACACTTTACTTCTATTTACGAATTTCTTATTCTGCTTTTTTACTTAATCATAATGAAATAAATTGAAATTTTAATTATTATTTTAGTGCAAAGAAAAAAATAATCTTTTCTTTTTTATTATTTATTTCTATTTTTGGATTAATATTTATTAATTTATTTTTTATTTTTATTTAAAAACTTTAAGTTAAAAAAACTAATAGCCTTCAAAGTTATAAATAAAAGAATTATCTTTTAAGTTTTAAAACCTTAATAAAATAATATTTTATTCCTTTAGAATTGCAGTCTAATATCATGTATTGACTATAAAGTTTATAATAATTTTTATAATGATTAAAAAGGAATTTATCCTTATATATAGATTTACAATCTATTACTTTTATCAGCCATTTAATCAATTTAAATATTGCAACAATGATTATTTTCTACAAATCATAAAGATATTGGAACATTATACATTATTTTCGGGGCATGATCAGGAATAGTAGGGACATCTTTAAGTATGCTTATTCGAGCAGAATTAGGACGACCTGGAACATTTATTGGTGATGACCAAATTTATAATGTTGTTGTTACAGCTCACGCCTTTATTATAATTTTCTTCATAGTTATACCTATTCTAATTGGTGGATTTGGTAATTGATTAGTTCCTCTTATATTAGGAGCCCCTGATATGGCGTTTCCTCGAATAAATAATATAAGTTTTTGACTTCTCCCTCCTTCATTAACTCTTTTACTTTCTAGTTCTTTTGTAGAAAATGGAGCAGGAACCGGTTGAACTGTTTATCCCCCCCTTTCTGCAGCAATTGCTCATAGTGGGGCTTCTGTTGATTTAGCAATTTTTTCTTTACATTTAGCAGGTGTTTCATCAATTTTAGGATCAGTAAATTTTATTACTACAGTTATTAATATACGAGCTAATGGAATTACTCTTGATCGAATACCTTTATTTGTTTGATCAGTTGTAATTACAACTGTTCTTTTATTATTATCTCTTCCTGTATTAGCAGGAGCTATTACTATACTTCTTACTGATCGAAATTTAAATACATCTTTCTTTGATCCAGCAGGAGGGGGTGATCCTATTCTTTATCAACATTTATTTTGATTTTTTGGACACCCAGAAGTTTACATTTTAATTTTACCAGGATTTGGGATAATTTCCCATATTATTAGTCAAGAAAGTGGGAAAAAGGAAACATTTGGGACTTTAGGTATAATTTATGCTATACTAGCAATTGGTCTTTTAGGTTTTATTGTTTGAGCTCACCACATATTTACTGTAGGTATAGATGTAGATACCCGGGCATACTTTACATCAGCCACAATAATTATTGCTGTTCCGACAGGAATTAAAATTTTTAGTTGAATGGCTACTCTTCACGGTACACAAATTAATTATTCTCCTTCAATTCTTTGAGCTTTAGGATTTGTATTTTTATTCACAGTAGGGGGAATTACTGGGGTAATCCTTGCTAATTCTTCTATTGATGTTATTCTACATGATACATACTATGTAGTCGCTCATTTCCACTATGTCCTTTCTATAGGAGCTGTATTTGCAATTATAGCAGGATTTGTTCACTGATACCCACTATTTACTGGTTTAACACTAAATGAAAATTGATTAAAGTCACAATTTGCTATTATATTTTTTGGAGTAAATTTAACATTTTTCCCCCAACATTTTTTAGGACTTTCTGGTATACCTCGACGATATTCAGATTATCCTGATGCTTACACAGCATGAAATATTATTTCTACTATCGGTTCAACAATCTCAATAATTGGAACTCTATTCTTTGTTTTTATTATTTGAGAAAGTTTTGTTACTCACCGAAACCAAATTTATCCAATGCAATTTTGTTCTTCTATTGAATGATACCAAAACCTTCCACCTATGGAACATTCATATAATGAATTACCCCTTTTAACAAATTAATTTAAATATTAATTTAAAATTCTAATATGGCAGAATAGTGCAATGAATTTAAGCTTCATATATAAAGTTTATTACTTTTGTTAGAAAAAAATGTCAACATGAGCTAATTTAGGTTTACAAGATAGTAACTCCCCAATTATAGAACAATTAAATTTTTTCCATGATCACGCTTTATTAATTATTATTTTAGTAACTTTATCAGTAGGATATTTAATAGGTACTTTATTTTTTAATAAATTAAATAATCGATACCTTCTTCATGGTCAAACTATTGAAGTAATTTGAACAATTCTACCAGCAGTTATTTTATTATTTATTGCATTTCCTTCTTTACGAATTTTATATTTACTGGATGAAGTAAACAATCCCTCAATTTCATTGAAGACAATTGGTCATCAATGATATTGAAGTTATGAATATTCAGATTTCTCCGGAATTGAATTTGACTCTTATATAATCCCTCAAAATGAAATATCTTTAGATACTTTTCGATTACTAGATGTTGATAATCGAGTAATTTTACCTATTAATAATCAAATTCGAATTTTAGTATCTGCTACAGATGTTCTTCATTCTTGAGCTATTCCTTCTTTAGGGGTAAAAATTGATGCTTCTCCAGGACGATTAAATCAAACTAATTTTTTTATTAATCGACCAGGTTTATTTTTTGGTCAATGTTCTGAAATTTGTGGGGCAAATCATAGCTTTATACCTATTGTAATTGAAAGTATTCCAACAAATCATTTTATTAAATGAATTTCTAATATAATTTAAAAAATTATTTTCATTAGATGACTGAAAAGCAAGTAATGGTCTCTTAAACCAAAATATAGTAAATTAGTAATTACTTCTAATGAACTTATAAAAAATTAGTTAAATCAATAACATTAGTATGTCAAACTAAAATTATCTTAATTTATAGATATTTTTTGATTCCTCAAATATCTCCCATATTATGAACAATTTTATTTTTAATATTTACTTTATTATTTCTATTTTTTAATATTTTAAATTATTTTAATTTTAACCCAATCTTTAAAAATACAGAAACAAAAAATAATAATTTAACTAATAAAAATAACACATTTTTAACTTGAAAATGATAATAAATTTATTTTCTATTTTTGACCCTTCAACAAATATTTTTAATCTTTCTTTAAATTGATTAAGTTCTTTTTTAGGAATTCTATTTTTTCCAATAATATTTTGATTTTTACCATCACGTTTAAATATCTTCTGAAATAAAATTTTTATTACTTTACACAAAGAATTTAAAACACTATTAGGTATTCATAGTTATAGTGGAACTACATTTATATTCATTTCATTATTTACCTTTATTTTATTTAATAATTTTTTAGGTTTATTTCCATATATCTTTACAAGTACAAGTCATATAACATTAACTCTTTCTTTAGCACTTCCTTTATGATTAAGTTTTATATTTTTTGGATGAATTAATAATACAAAACATATATTTGCACATTTAGTGCCTCAAGGAACTCCCCCTGTTCTTATACCTTTTATAGTATTAATTGAAACAATTAGAAATATTATTCGTCCAGGTACACTTGCTGTTCGATTATCAGCAAATATAATTGCAGGACATCTTTTATTAACTTTATTAGGAAATACAGGAAATTCATTATCAATATTTATAGTATCTTTACTAATTATTGCTCAGCTTCTATTATTAACATTAGAAACAGCAGTAGCTATTATTCAATCATATGTTTTTACAATTTTAAGAACTTTATATTCAAGTGAAGTTATTTAATTATATAACTTAAAATACAAATTTTAAATTTTAATGATAGCACATGCAAATCACCCATTTCACTTAGTTAATTATAGCCCATGACCATTAACAGGATCAATTGGAGCAATAACATTAACTGCTGGTCTAACTAAATGATTCCATCAATATGACATAAGTCTTTTCTTATTAGGAATTTTAATTACTGTCTTAACAATAATTCAATGATGACGAGATATTTCTCGAGAAGGAACATTTCAAGGTCTACACACATATCCTGTTACTTTAGGGTTACGATGAGGTATAATTTTATTTATTATTTCTGAAGTTTTCTTTTTTGTAAGTTTTTTTTGAGCATTCTTTCATAGTAGTTTATCTCCAACTATCGAACTAGGAAAAATTTGACCTCCAATAGGAATTTATGCTTTTAATCCATTCCAAGTTCCTCTATTAAATACAGCTATTTTATTATCTTCTGGAGTAACTGTAACATGAGCCCATCATAGTTTAATGGAAGGGAATCATTCTCAAACTACACAAGGATTATTTTTTACTATTCTATTAGGAATTTATTTTTCTGCCCTTCAAGCTTACGAATATATTGAAGCCCCATTTACAATTGCTGATGCTGTTTATGGATCAACATTTTTTATAGCAACAGGGTTTCATGGCCTTCATGTTTTAATTGGAACAACATTTTTAGCTGTGTGTTTAGTTCGACACATTCAAAATCATTTTTCTAAAAACCATCACTTTGGATTTGAAGCTGCAGCTTGATACTGACACTTTGTTGATGTTGTATGATTATTCTTATATATTTCAATTTACTGATGAGGAGGATAAAACCTTTTTAAAATAAATTTATATAGTATAAAAAGTATACGTGACTTCCAATCACGAGGTTTAAATATTTTTAATATAAATAATTCTAAATTTATTAATTATAGCATGAATCATTTTTATTATTGCATTTATCGTTATGGCATTATCAACTATTCTTGGAAAAAAAAAAATTTCAGACCGAGAAAAGCTTTCGCCTTTTGAATGTGGGTTTAATCCAATAAATTCATCACGATTACCTTTTTCAATTCGGTTTTTTCTAATTGCCATTATTTTTTTAATTTTTGATGTTGAAATTGCTTTAATCCTTCCTATAATTTTAACATTAAAATCTTCTAATCTATTAATTTGAACTTACACAAACTTTATTTTTATTTTAATTTTAATTATTGGATTATTCCATGAATGAAATCAAGGTTCACTAAATTGAACTTTTTAATAAGGTAGTAGTTAACTATAACATTTGATTTGCATTCAAAAAGTATTGAAATTTTCAATCTTCCTTATAAAAATTTATAAAAAATAAGAAGCAAAATTTGCAATTAGTTTCGACCTAATCATTGGTATAAATAAAATATACCCTTATTTTATTAATTGAAACCAAAAAGAGGTATATCACTGTTAATGATAAAATTGAATATTATAAAATTCCAATTAAAGAAATATGTAGTTCAAGAGAAAGCTGCTAACTTTTTTCTTTAATGGTTTAATTCCATTTATATTTCTATAAACAATTTTATATAGTTTAATAAAAACATTATATTTTCATTATAAAAACAAAGATTAAAATTCTTTTATAAAATTAAAATTTTAAGATTTACTTTTCTTATTTAAGAATTATAACAATTTCCCTAGCTGCTTCAAAACTATACTCTAAATATAAGCTACTTAAATATTTTTAAACTTTTTTAAATTATAATTACTAATAATATTAAAAAAACTATTCAAAAGACAAATAATGTTAAATGAATTTTTAAATTATTAAATTGAATAAATTGAACAATAGAAGAAATCTTTATAAAAATTTTAAATGTTTGTTGAATTCCAAAGAATTCTAATCAACCCTGATCTAAATTTTTAAATAATTTAAAACTTAAAGATAAAGGATAATAAGTAACACCAATTGTTGACAATGGCGGCATAAACCATATTGATCTTGAAAAAAAACTAAACAAATAATAATTTAAAGATTTATTAAAAGAGAAAAAATTAATATTAGAAATTAAATATCCTAAAATACCCCCAATAATACAAACAGTTAAAGTTAATAGCTTTATTGATAAAGGTAAACAAATTATAGGAGCATACGGAAAAATTATTCAATTTAATATAGAACCTCCAGAAATTGCAAAAATTAATAATCTAAATATACTTTTAAACATAACAAAACTGTTATCATTTAAAATATTTATTGATCTTTGATGCATATTTATAATAAAAGAATAATAAAATAACCGAAAAGAATAACTTACAGTCAATCCAGTAGAAAAAAAAAACAAAAATACCGAAAATAAATTTAACTCAGAAATTAAAACTATTTCTAAAATTATATCCTTAGAATAAAATCCAGCTAAAAATGGAAAACCACATAAAGCTAAATTTGCAACATTTAAACAAGAAATAGTTATAGGCATATAAATGGTTAAACTTCCTATATCACGAATATCTTGAGAATTTTTTATATTATGAATAATTGCCCCCGCACATATAAATAATAAAGCCTTAAATAAAGCATGAGTTAAAAGATGAAAAAAAGCTAACTTATAAAAACCTATTGCAAGAATTCTTATTATTAGACCTAATTGACTTAAAGTAGAAAGAGCAATAATTTTTTTTAAATCAAACTCAAAATTTGCCCCTAATCCCGCTATAAATATAGTTAATCCAGAAATTAATAATAAAAATTTACCTAAGTTAGTATCTATAAATAAACTTCTAAACCGAATCAAGAGATAAACACCAGCTGTAACTAATGTTGAAGAATGAACAAGAGCTGAGACAGGTGTAGGGGCAGCTATAGCTGCAGGTAATCAAGATGAAAAAGGGATTTGAGCTCTTTTTGTTATTGCAGCTAAAATTGCTATCGCACAAACAATTGTTATTTGATAATCACCCTTTATAAATTCAATATAAAATAAAAAATTTCAACTCCCATAATTTAATATTCAAGCAATAGATATTAATAAAGCAACATCACCTAAACGATTAGATAATGCAGTTAATATACCCGCATTATAAGATTTTACATTTTGGTAATAAATTACTAAACAATATGAAACTAAACCCAAACCATCTCACCCTAATAAAATTCTAATTAAATTTGGGCTCAAAATTATTATTATTATAGAAAAAACAAATAATAAAACTAATATAATAAAACGATTAATAAATAAATCCCCTCTTATATAGTCCTTTCTATAATAAATAACTAAAGATGAAATAAATAATACAAAAGACATAAAAAGTAAACTAATTCAATCAAAAATTAATACTATTACTATTATTGTTCTATTAATACTAAAAATTTCTCATTCAAAAAAATATACCAAATCATAAACTAAAAAATTTAAACCTAAAAAAAATAATGTTATTCTTAAAGAAAATAAAAAAACAAAAGAAATAAAACAAATAGAAATAAATTCCACGATTTAAAATAAAATTATTTTATATCTTTGACACCACAAATCAAAATTTTTATTAAACTATTTAAATAAAATTTTAAAGAAAAAAGACTATTAATTCTCTTTTTAAAAACAATAAATTTACAGGCAATCAATGTAAAACAAGAACTAAATATTCTCGATTTAAAGCAAAAGAAAAACTATAATTTCCATTATTAAACTTACCATGCTGGCTAAAAGAATAAAGATATAAAGTATAAGCAGCTCTAAAAAATGATACTAATATTAATAAAAATATTGAAATTTGTGATCAACCTAAAACTCTATTAATTAAGCCAATTTCACCTATTAAATTTAAAGAAGGGGGTGCAGCCATATTTCTTGAACATAATAAAAATCATCATATAGCTACTCTAGGTATAAATCTTAATATTCCCTTATTAATTAATAATCTTCGACTACCTAACCGCTCATATGTTAAATTTACTAAATAAAATAAACCAGAAGAACATAAACCATGAGCAATTATTAAAGAATAAGAAAATCCCCATCCCCATCTTAATAATACTATTAAACCCCCAATTACTAAACTTATATGGGCAACAGATGAATAAGCAACTAAAGATTTTAAATCAATTTGTCGTAAACAAATTAAACTAACTAAAAATCCCCCTACTAAACTTAAAACAATTCAAAAAATATTTAATTTTATAGAAATATTAATAATAATAGAAAATACCCGAATTAATCCATAACCCCCCAACTTTAGTAATACACCAGCTAAAATTATTGAACCCGAAACTGGGGCTTCAACATGTGCCTTTGGTAATCATAAATGAACTAAAAATATAGGCATTTTTACTAAAAAAGCAAAAACTAAAAATAAATATAATAAAAAATTATCAATATTAAATTCCTTTAAAAAAAGAAAATTTAATGAATAAAAATTATTTATGATATAAAATAAAGCTATTAACAAAGGAAGGGATGCAAAAAGAGTATAAAATAAAAGATATAAACCAGCCTGAAGCCGTTCAGGCTGATAACCTCAACCTAAAATTAAAAACAATGTCGGGATTAAACTACTTTCAAAAAATACATAAAATAAAAATAAATTTATACAACTAAAAGTTAATAATAATATAAATAACAAAAAAATAATATTAAATAAAAAATAATTAAAATTTAATTTAGAAAAATAAACACCACTTCTTGATATAATTATTAAAGCACAAATCCAAAAACTTAATAAAATTAAACCGAAAGATAATACATCTATTCCAAAAATTATTACAGAATTAAATAATCTTAAATTAAAACTTATAAATAAACATAAAAAAAAACAAAAAAAAATTATATTTTGAACCATTCAAAATATATTTTTTATAAAACAAATAGGTGTTATAAATAACAAGAAAAAAAAAATTTTTAACATTGTAAAAATGAAAAATTTAAAAAATAATCATTTCCATGAGATCGAATTATAGAAACTAAAATTGAAAGCCCTAATACCCCCTCACAGACAGAAAACACTAAAAAATATATACTAAAATATTGTTCAAAATTAAAAAAATTTAAATAAAAAAATAAAAAAATAAATAATCTTAATACAATAAATTCTAAACTTAACAATATATTTAATAAATGTTTATAAGAAAAAATAAAAGAAAAAACACCTATAAAAAAAATAAATAAAAATAAATAAATTAAAGTTGTTAACATTAAAATTTAAATAGTTTAATAAAAACATTGGTCTTGTAAACCAAAAATAAGAAATCATTCTTTTTAAATATCAGAAAAGAATAAAAATAACTCTTCTTTAATTCCCAAAATTAATATTTTTTATAAACTATTTTCTGATCTGAAATTATACAAAATTTAATATTTTTCTTTTTTATTATTTCTTCTTTTTCTTTTTCATTAATAAATCACCCCTTATCTATAGGTATTTTATTAATAATCCAAACTATTTCAATTGCTCTTTTTACAGGATTACTAACAAAATCATTTTGATTTTCTTATTCTTTATTTTTAATTTTTTTAGGGGGAATATTAATTCTTTTTATATATATAACATCTATTGCATCTAATGAAATATTTAAATTTTCTATTAATCTAAAAATTATTACATCATTTTGTTTATTTTTTTTTATCTTTTTTGTTTTTATTTTATTTTTTGATTTTAAAATATTATTTTTTAATAAAATCTTTAATATTGATAATTTAAGATTAATAGAAATAAAAAACTTATTTTTAGAAAATAATCTGACATTAAATAAATTATATAATTTTCCAATAAATATTATTACTATTTTATTAATTAATTATTTATTTTTAACATTAATTGCAACTGTAAAAATTACTAATATTTTTGAAGGCCCATTGCGACCTAAAAACTAAAATATTTTTAAAATGAATAAACCTATTCGAAAAACTCACCCTTTATTCAAAATTATAAATAATGCATTAGTTGATTTACCTGCCCCATCCAATATTTCTAGTTGATGAAATTTTGGATCATTACTGGGTCTCTGTTTAATTATTCAAATTGCAACAGGAATTTTTCTTTCTATGCATTACACTGCAGATACTGCCTTAGCTTTCAATTCAGTTAATCATATTTGTCGAGATGTCAACTATGGTTGAATTTTACGAACCCTTCATGCTAATGGTGCATCTTTTTTTTTTATTTGTATTTATCTTCATGTTGGACGAGGAATTTATTATGGATCTTACAAATATTTATACACATGAACAGTAGGAGTAGTATTATTTTTTTTAACAATAGGAACTGCATTTATAGGATATGTTTTACCATGAGGACAAATATCTTTCTGAGGTGCTACTGTAATTACTAATCTATTATCAGCTATTCCTTATATAGGAACAGATTTAGTACAATGACTCTGAGGGGGGTTTGCGGTTGATAATGCTACATTAACACGTTTTTTTTCATTCCATTTTTTATTTCCATTTATTATTGCAGCTTTTACAATAATTCATTTACTTTTTTTACATCAAACAGGATCTAATAACCCATTAGGAATTAATAGAAATTCAGATAAAATTCCTTTTCATCCTTATTTTTCTTACAAGGATATTTTTGGTTTTGTAATTATACTAATATTTTTAACATTTTTAACACTTATTGCTCCCTATATATTAGGAGACCCTGATAATTTTATTCCAGCTAATCCATTAGTTACACCCCCTCATATTCAACCAGAATGATATTTTTTATTTGCATATGCTATTCTTCGATCTATTCCTAATAAATTAGGTGGAGTAATTGCTTTAGTTATATCTATTGCAATTTTATTTATCTTACCTTTTACAAATAAATTTACTTTTCAAAGTATACAGTTTTATCCAATTAATCAAATTCTTTTTTGAATTATAACTATTACAGTTGTTTTACTTACATGAATTGGAGCCCGACCAGTAGAAGACCCATATATTTTAACAGGACAATTATTAACTGTAATTTATTTTTTATATTTCATCATTAATCCTTTAATTGCTATTTGATGAGAAAATTTATTCAAATAATAAAATATTTTAATTAATTTATATTAATTATCTATTAGTTAATGAGCTTGAATAAGCATATGTTTTGAAAACATAATATAGAAATTTAAATTTTCTATTAACTTTATACTAATTTTAATTATTAAAAAATAAAAATAAATAACCCTACAAATAAAAATAAAAAATATAGGACTCTTGGTAAGTAACTTTTTCATGCTATATTTATTAATTTATCATATCGATAACGAGGTAATGCCCCCCGCACTCAGATAAATAAAAAAGCAATTGCATTTAATTTTAAAAAAAAGAAAAATGAATAAACCTGTGAACCTAAAAATAATATTGAAAAAAGTATACTTATAAATAAAATTCTTGCATATTCAGCTAAAAAAATTAAAGCAAACCCTCCAGCCCCATATTCAACATTAAACCCAGAAACCAATTCAGACTCCCCTTCTGCAAAATCAAAAGGAGTTCGATTAGTTTCAGCTAAACTAGAAATTATTCACATTATACCAATAGGAAAAAACAAAATTAAAAACCATAAATTTTTTTGATATAATTCAAAATAAATTAAATTAAATCTTCCAATTAAAAATAATACTGATAATAATATTAAAACTAAAGCTACTTCATAAGAAATAGTTTGAGCAATTGAACGTAATGACCCTAATAAGGCATAAGCTGAATTAGAAGATCAACCGGCTAATATTACTATATACACCCCAAAACTTATACAACAAAAAAAAAATAATACTCCTAAATTAAAAGAATATAATTTAACTAAAAAAGGAATACATAATCAAATAAATAAAGACAAAAATAAAGAAAATACAGGAGAAAAATAATAGATAATTCTATTAGACAAAAAAGGCAAGATTTGTTCCTTTGTAAATAACTTAATTGCATCACAAAATGGCTGCAAAATCCCAAAATAACCAATTTTATTTGGTCCTTTTCGAATTTGAACATAACCTAAAACCTTTCGCTCTAACAAAGTTAAAAAAGCAACACTTACTATTACAAAAATAATTAATATTAATCTTCTTACAAATGGTATAAATAAATCTAAATTAAAAATCAATACTATTTATAGATTTTAACCTATATACATAAATTCTAAATTTATTGCACTTATCTGCCAAAATAGTTTTTAAAACATTTTATATTTAAAATTTTTTAAAAAATTAATTTTATTCATAATATAAAAATAATATTTTTATATTTGGTCCTTTCGTACTAAAATATAATATTTAAATAAAGATAGAAACCAACCTGGCTTAAACCGGTTTGAACTCAGATCATGTAAGAATAAATAGTCGAACAGACTAAAAATTTAAACTTCTACACCTAAAATTATATCTTAATCCAACATCGAGGTCGCAAACTTTTTTATCGATTTGAACTCTCCAAAAAAATTACGCTGTTATCCCTAAAGTAACTTAATTTTTAAATCCAAAATTTCAGGATCTTTATATTAACTATTATTAAAAAAAAATTATAAAGAGTTAAATAAATCTTTAAATCACCCCAATTAAATAACTAACAAATAAAATTTATAATATTCTAAAAAAATTATATAAGTTATTATTATAAAGCTTTATAGGGTCTTATCGTCTTTTATCAAAATTTTAGTTTTTTTACTAAAATAATAAATTCATTTATTTTTAAAATAATAAAGCTTATTTTTTATTAAACCTTTCATTCCAGTCTTCAATTAAAAAACTAATGATTATGCTACCTTTGCACGGTCAAATTACCGCGGCTCTTTAAAAATTTTCAGTGTGCAGGCCTTATTTTTTAAAATTTTTAAAAAACAATGTTTTTGTTAAACAGTTAAAAATAATTTTGCCTAGTTCATAATTTTAAAATAACTTTTTTATTATTTTTTAAAAATATTTTTAAATTACTAATTTAATTATTATTAAATTATTTTTATTATTAAAATAATTATTTAAATAAAAAATTAAAATTTATAAAATAATAAATATTAAAAAATAAAAAATTAATTAAAACAAATTAATTAAAAATATCTATTTTTAAGATTATTTTCTTTTTTATTTTTATATTTTTATTTTTAAAATTTTATTTTAAAGCTCAACCCTTAAAATATTAAAATTATATAATTATAAAAATTTTCAATTATTTTTATAATATAATATAATTTTTAAATTAAATTTATTTCTTTAAAAATTATATAACTTTAAAAACGATTAACGTCTCATTTCAATAAATTCTTAATTTATATTTTTTACATAATAAAAATTAAAAATTTATAAATCTTTTAAATTATAAATAATTTTTTATTAAAAATTTTTCATTTAATTAATCCTGATACCCAAGGAACAAAAAATAAATTTTTCTTTTTTTAAAATTATTTTTCAATTTATTTCAACTTTCTTTTTCAATACTTTTCTCTATAAATATAAATTTATTTTTTCAATTATTTTTACTTAAACTAAAAAAAATATTTTTATTAAAAAAAAATAAAAATTAACAAAATTATATATTAAATTTCTATTTTATCAATTTAAAATGATTTGCACATCTTTCTTTTTAATGTAAATAAAATGCTTTACTATTTAAGCTTTAAATTGTATTTCTAGATACACTTTCCAGTATATCTACTATGTTACGACTTATCTCATTTAATTTTAAAATAACGAGAGCGACGGGCGATATGTGCATATTTTAAAACTCTAATCAATTAATTTTTATAAATTAATTTACTTTTAAATCCACCTTTAAACCTTTATTTCAAAAAATTATCCATTTAAATAAATTTTATTGTAACTCATTTCTACTTTTTCATAAACTACACCTTGATTTGACATTTTTTCAAATTTAAACTCCTGAAAATTATTTTTTCTATTAAAATATTCTTATGACAACGATATATAAACTGAAAACAAAAAAAAGTAAAATATTCGTGGATTATCAATTACAGAACAAGTTCCTCTAAACAGAATAAAATACCGCCAAATTTTTTAAGTTTTAAAAAATTAATTATTACTACCTAAATGTTTATAATTAACAATTTAAATAATAGGGTATCTAATCCTAGTTTAAAAATTAAATTTTCTAAGCTTCAAAAATTTTTAAATATAAAAATTTTAAATAAAATTTAAATTTCACTTAAAAATTTATTTTTCTTTTTTATTTTTATTATTTTAACTTTCATTAAAAAAATTTAATTATAATATTTGTGTAACCGCGACTGCTGGCACAAATTTAATCATTATTTTTAAATAATAACTACAATTTAACATTAATTAAATTAATAATATTAATTACTACTATTAATAAATATATAAATTTTATAATAATTCTTATTTAAAAAATTATTTATATATAAAAAATTTTATATGTAAAATTTTATTTAATTAAATTTATTAACATAAATAAAATTATTTTTTATTATTAAACAATAAAATTTACAAAAATTTTAAAATTTTAATTTTTTATATTATAAAAATTATTTTATTAAATTTAATAATTATTTTAAATTAATAATTTAAATTAGTAAAAATAAAACAATTTAATTTATTTAATTTATTATTTTTTTTCCCTTTTTTTAAAAATAAACTGATTAATTAATAATCATTATAAAATATTTTATTTTTTTTTTTTTTTTTTAATATAAATTATTTTTAAATTATATATTTTATTTATAATTTATATATATATAAATGTTTATTTATTTTATTATTAATAATAAATATTTATTATTTTTTAAAAAATTCTAATATTAAATTATTATTGTACATAGTATTTTAATTTTTTAATTTATGTTAAATAATGTTTAATAAATTTTATTATTAATATATATATATATATAATATATAAAATTTATATATTTTAAATAAATTTTATTAAAAGATTTATTTAAATTATAAAAAATGAACCATTTTTTTTATTTTTTTTAATAAAA